TCGCAAACCCCGAAGCGGGGAAGTCCGTTCATCCAATTTCCGGATGAAATTTGATTCCGGCAGGGCGGTGAGGCAAGACTAAGCCCGTGAGCTCATTTTCCCAGGTCGGAACAAGCTGAGAGCAATCTCGTGATTTTACTTTGTTCAGCCCTCGATAAGATACGAGAATGAAATGGGAGGGGGGTTCCCCGTTTCGTTGCATGCAAGCCCCCCCCCCCCTCTCCCTGGGTAACTCCCCCCGGGTGACAGGGAGGCCTGCATAATGGGCTATTAGCTCAGCGGTAGAGCGCGCCCCTGATAATTGCGCCGTTGCGCCTGGACTGTGGAAACTTTTATTTATACACACGGGTAGTCTGACGTGCCCATCGACGCCTGACCCGAAGATGTTTACCATCCAAGGGACGTTAGCATGGCGTACCCTTCCAATTTTTGGCTGGCCTGGTTCCGAGACCCAGGCTCCCCCTTAGGAAGGGAGAGATGAGGCGACTCAGGTGAGATCTAATGAAGATTCAACCTCCGAATCACTGGTGGGATTCGGGCGATCCAGGGAGGACCGGTCCTCGCTAGCAGATCCTCCTTTCTCGGGAATCTATACATTCCTTATCAGTGTATAGACGGCTATCTCTCGAGCACAAACTGATGACCATCGAGCCAGATGTGAGAGACGGAGCACCTGATGACGCATATTCACAAACCAGGAACTACGGGATCACCTTATTTTTTTAGGGTAACGGAGGGATCAAACTATACGAGCCTTTCCTGCTTCTTTTGCAGGTCCGTAGAAGCAGCAATCGACAGAACTTCCACGTGCAGGTAAGGTTCTAAGTCCCATAAATTTGAGTCTTTATCCGGAAAGGCGGGAATACTGGACCCAGACATGAAAAAAATGCCGGAGGGAAAAAGAAGAGGTAAATCCCTGGTATTTGCTCCAGCCCACTGATTGGCTATTCCAGATAGCTTCCAATTCTATGTACCGAGACGCCTCGGTCCTCCCTTAAAAATAAGGGAAACAGGCTCGAAAAGAGATTCTAGAGTGTACGGGGGGTTAAGCCAGGAGGGTTTCCCGGCGCCTTCTCTCCCCTTCCATCATTCAAATGAGGTCTATTTTTGCGAAGTCGTTGCCCCCCCAGCAAGACAAGCCAAAGGGAGAGATGGGACAAGCACACTTGGAGAGCGCAGTACGGCGCGGAGTTGTATGCTGCGTTCGGGAAGGATGAGTCGCTTCTACTTCTAGAAAGAGAAGTCTATTAATTCTCCACTTTAATGGGTGAGATACTAATGAGATAAGATATAGTGTAGGTGCGATTATTCACTTCACGGGCGAGGTCTCTGGTTCAAGCCCAGGATGGCCCAGTTGCGCCGAGGGGAATCAAGACAAGAAAAGCATCTGATCAATTCACGTATGTATACTTCACTTGCTTCACTTGACTTGTTCCGAGCACAGGGGATATAGCTCAGTTGGTAGAGCGCCGCCCTTGCAAGCGGGTCGTTGCGCTTACGGGTTGGGTGCCTAACTACTTAGGCGGTAACGAGTGGTGGTATCTCCCATCTGAACTGGTGGCTAACTCCGCCCCCAGGAATGGGGGGGGAGGACCAAAACATGCCACCGAGAGACTCTACTAAGACAGAGATAAGCTGTCGTGTAGGGCGGGGTAGGGTGGGTTGCCGGTTAGATCCGTTACAGATCGCACATGGGTGGTAGTTGGAGTCGGCGGCTCCCCTTGGGCTATCTCACCTCATCTGGCGGATCCCTGGGGAAGAGAATCAAGCTGGCCCTTGCAAGCAGCTTGGTGGACTACCTCTCTTCAACTCTTTGAGCACAACGTAGCAGAAGGAACTGAGACCCATGGACCGGCCCCATCGTCCCCATCCCGTAGGAACTACGAGATCACCCCAGGGGATGCCAACGGCATCCGGGGGTCACAGACCGACCATATAACCAGATTCGAGAAGTGATACGAGCTGTCTGCTTCCACTGGCGGGAAGGGTCGAAGGGGGACAACTACTTGGTATTGAGACTGAAAAAGATTCGCGCAAGAGAAGGAAGGGGCAGAAAGGAAACCAATTTTGGTTCTCCCCCCCCAAAAGAGGTATCCATTTCTGGAAGAATACCCGAAATGGAATTTTTATTGGGCCTCTACCGATTCGGGAGTAGTTGTTCCCTCGGAGAGCGCGGTACGATGAAAGTTGTAGGCCGCGTTCGGAGGGAAGCCGTTGTCTACCACCGGCCTACGTGGTAAAATCATTCAGGTAAGCCTGAGAGACGGTGGCTTACCCTGTGGCGGATGCCAGCGGTTCGAGTCCGCTTATCTCCAACCTGTGATCCGAGTCGATGGAATCGCACACACTAGTAGAACTGCGGAAGAATCTTGATCTGCCGGTAGCGGTGTACCTCGACCCAGGACCAATTCAATTCCCTATGAACGTTGATAAAATCTCCGCATCGCATGTAGTAGCACGTTGAAGTGGCGCAGCATTCAGCAACGAGGTTCAAACGACG